AAAAAAAGTGCAGCACCAATAAATCCATGAGAGATTATTTGTAAAATAGCTCCATTGAGTCCCGTATCGGTTATAGAAGCAATTCCTATAAGTATAAAACCCATATGAGATACCGAGGAATAGGCTATTCTTTTTTTTAAATTACGTTGGCCGGGAGATGTTGAAGCTGCATAGATTATTTGTATTGTACCTACTATCATCAACCAAGGAGAAAATATAGAATGAGCGTGTGGTAATAATTCCATATTAATCCGAATCAATCCATACGCTCCCATTTTTAATAAAATTCCGGCTAGAAGCATACAAGTACTGTAATGTGCCTCTCCGTGGGTATCTGGTAACCATGTATGTAGGGGTAGAATCGGTAATTTGACAGCAAAAGCGATAAAAAATCCAATATAGAATATTATTTCCAAAGCCACAGGATACGACTGATTAACTGATGTTTCAAAATTTAATGTTGGTTCATTAGAACCATATAAACCGATACCCAGAACTCCCATTAAGAGAAAAATGGAACCCCCCGCCGTGTACAAAATAAATTTTGTGGCTGAATAGAGACGTTTTTTTCCTCCCCACATGGATAGAAGTAGATAAACCGGAATTAATTCTAATTCCCACATGATAAAAAAAAGTAAAAGGTCCCGAGAAGAAAATGATCCTATTTGACCGCTGTACATTGCTAACATCAAGAAATGGAATAATCGAGAATCCCGAGTAACAGGCCAGGCCGCTAAGGTAGCTAAAGTAGTGATAAATCCTGTTAATAAAACGGGTCCTATAGACAGTCCATCTATTCCTAATTTCCAACGGAAATCAAAAAAATTGATCCATTTATAGTCGTCTACTAGTTGGATTAATGGATCGTCCAATTGGAAATGATAACAGAATACATAGGTTGTTAGAAGAAGTTCTAACATGCATATACATATAGTATACCACCTAATTACCCTATTTCCTTTATGGGGAAGAAAGAAAATTAAGGAACCCGCAAATATTGGTAAAACTACAATTATTGTTAACCAAGGAAATTTGTTCGTGGTAAAGACAAGATACGCTTGGACCAGAAAAACATGTGCCCAAAATAAGATATTTTTGGGCACATGTTTTGGCGGTAAAAAAAAATGGACTCAAGGAGAGGTTTCTGTAACGTATTAATAAGCTATACCCATACTGCGGGTTGTTTCATGCCATAAATAAACTCGAACACTCAAGAAATCCGTTGGGCAGGCGGATTCGCATCTCTTACAGCCGACACAATCCTCTGTTCTTGGAGCGGAAGCTATTTGTTTGGCTTTACATCCGTCCCAAGGTATCATTTCTAATACATCCGTAGGACAGGCTCGGACACATTGAGTACACCCAATACATGTATCATAAATCTTTACTGAATGCGACATTGGATCGATATTTTTGAACGTGATAAAGTTTCAATCTAGTAAATTGATAAATGAATTATATATTTAAATACTAATACTAGATGAATCGATGAGTTACCCGGTTTTTTCTGGATTGACAGTGCCAAACTACTTTGATTTCTTATCTTTGTGATAACATGATCATACCTTACGTGGCACACATGCTAATTTTAATTGATTTATGAAAATTCTAATTTTATTTTAATAGGATAATATTACTTATTCAACAAATTAGATTGATTTATACGAGTTGATTTTCTGTTACGATAAATTGATGAAACAATAGCGAGTCCAATAGCGGCTTCAGCAGCTGCAATAGCTATAACAAAAATAGAAAAAATTGCTCCTTTTAATTGACGACTATCAAAAAAATCAGAAAATGTTACAAAATTGAGATTAACCGCATTTAATATAAGTTCAAGACACATAAGAGCCCTAACCATATTTCTACTTGTAATCAATCCATATAGACCGACAGAAAATAAATAGGCACTCAAAACAAGTACATGTTCGAGCATCATTAACCAACTCCTCATCAATCTAGATTCATTTCAATATGAACAACAATTTAACCAATTGGATTGACTAGAATAATGAAATAAAGGAATATATTGGGAATAGATCAAACTAATAAAGACTTTCTCTTTTATATCCAAAGTCAAATAGAAAAAGGAAATGCATGTGATAGCTCATAACAAGGGTTTTCCGGTTCTAAAGAGTTATTATTGACGAGCTACAGCAATTGCGCCGATTAACGCAACTAAAAGAATTAGTGAAATAAATTCAAACGGAATAAAAAAATCTGTTGATAAATGAATCCCAATTTGTTGACTATTACTTATCAGATCTTGCTCTATAATCTGGCTTGCTTTTGTAGTCCAAATAATCCCGTACCATGACGTATCTGGAATAGTAGTAATTAGTGAAAAAAAAATACTTGTGCAGACTACGGAAGTTACTCCATCTCCCACGGTCCAAAGGCGGAAATCTTTGGAATATTCTGAACCATTTATGAACATCACAGCAAAAATGATTAAAACATTTATGGCTCCTACGTAAATAAGGAGCTGCGCGGCAGCTAC